TCTATTACAAATACAAATCAAACGATTATTTATTATAATTATAATAAATTAGTCATTCGAAGGTATCTTTTATTAATTTTATTAACTTCGCTTTATTAGCTATATTCTATAACTGCTGTATCCGTACCATTTATCCTTATGAGAGATCATACAAAATAGAATGATTTTAGAAGGAAGGGATATAATGAAATTCTTGATTGGATCTTCTCAGAGGAACGATCTATTTTATTTGATTTATGGATCCAAATTTTAAGAAATAAAAAAAAAAAGAGGGTGGTTTTGTTTTATTCAAATTCGAAACGCCTCGTGATCTTCAACCAATTATGTGCTTCAATATAATTACCTGGAGTAAGCGCTATAGCTTGTTTCCAATACTCAGCAGCTTGATCGGACCAAGCCTCCGCAATTTCAGAATCACCCTGTAGAATGGCCTGTTCTCCCCGGTCGGAATAGGCGGGTCAATTCCTTCCCTTAGAACCGTACTTGAGAGTTTCCTACCTCATACGGCTCATCAATCGATTCTTTTTGTGTCCCATCTTATTAATTTACCCTATGGTAACTGAATTAGATTTCTAATAAATCTATCCTATTTTTCTTGGGTTAACCAGAACCAGAAGAAGTTAATTACATAAGTTTCAAACTCTAATTTTAATTTAATCAATAATCAGTTTTATCTTTTCTCCCACACCTTCAGAAGAATGAAGAATAGATATCCCCTATATTGTTTGTTAAAATTTTCTGAAAGGTAACTATCTCGATTTCATTTCATATATGAAATTCATATAGAATCGTTGAAAAAGACTTTCCTCCATAAGAAAAAAGAACTTACTATCTTTGGGATTTGATACTACACCGCTGCTCAATATCTTAGTGGATTGACTCTATTACATAAGTTGATTCCGAACTTTTATCTCATATCATGACATAAGTAAGCAGTTCTTAACTGTATCGACCCAATAGCTTGCTAATTGATCTTTACGGCGCTTTCTATATCAATTAGATCCTTTATCCATAGAGTATATAGGCGTACTTATTTCTTCTTTGGTTCTCGTGAAGTCTCTTTCCTTGCTACAGCTGATAAAAATCGTTACTTTGGACGATGCATATGTAGAAAGCCTATTTTTTTTTTTCTAGTATTTACTAGCCTATTTTATCTGTTTTTCCCTCGTTCTATAGTGGAGATAGTCGCACGTAATGACAGATCACGGCCATATTATTAAAAGCTTGTGGTAAGAATGGGTTTCGTTCTAGTGCCCGAAAATAATATTCCAAAGCCTTCGTATGCTCTCCATTGCTTGTGTGTATAAGGCCTATGTTATAGAGTATATAACTTCGATCATAAGGATCAATTTCTAGTCGCGTAGCTTCATAATAATTCTGTAAAGCTTCCGCATAATTTCCTTCGGATTGAGCTGACATCCGTTACGGTCGTTCACTCTATTCAAAGAATCTCCGTTCCAGAACCGTATGTGAGATTTTCATCTCATACGGCTCCTCCCTACTGTGCATAAAGTACTGTGGGAAATAATCTATGTAATCAAAATTTCACTATTCTCATTATGAACTGACAGGGACTAGTATTTTTACAAGAAATTTCTAGCCAGCCTTCCCGAAAGGGTTTGTTTTTTCTTAACACCAATCATATTAGTGCTAGATGGAAATGGTAACTCCAACGATTTCTTTGTCCTCAACGCTTCCTATTTCTAGGAATTAGTCACTTCAACGATCTTTGATGGTTATACGGGTATCCAAAGTACGAACGAGATGGATGTTTGTTGTCCCAACCATTCTTGTTAGTCCCGATATCGATAAGGAAAGGGAAGGGAAGGGGGAATTTATAACAAAGTTTTCGTGTTGTTGATTCCTAGGAGTAGCGCTTCTTCCCCTATGCTGCCTATTTGTACTAGTGGAGTAGGATTAACCCGCAAACTAGAACCTATAGTATAGGCGTAACCTTTCGCTCAATACTAAAATCGATAATTAAAGCATCTGAGGCTGCATCAATCGAGGATACACGACAGAAGGAATTGTTCTATCTCTAAACTTCACCTTCACTAAGCGTGGGTTTCTTTCAAAAATTTGTTTCTTTCTATCCCGAATCGCGTCTATTTCTATCAGACTAAGGGCTAAAAAAAAAAACAAGAATCAAATCGCACCATCTCTGTAATAGGTAAATGCCCTTTTTTCTCCTGAAGTTGTCGGAATTATTCGTAATAAGATATTAGCTACAATTGAAGAGGTCTTATCAATAAAATTTCCATTTATCCGAGATCTAGGCATAATTAGCAATCCATTCTATAATTCTTCTCATTTTCCCTTTTTGAAAATAAGAAAATCCCACAAAAAAGGAATCATACAGTAGTACGAAATATCATAAAAATATAAAAATAGACTGATTCTAAAAAAAAAAATGTAGACCTTCCACTCAAATTGTGCCCTTTTGGACAAGGAGAGATATTCAATATTTGAATTGAATAAGATTAGATTTCATTCCAATTTT